GTATGGTCGGTCACAAATTGGGAGAATTTGCACCTACTATAACTTTCGTGAGACACGCGAGAAACGATAATAAATCTCGTCGTTAGTCGTTCTACTAAGTATTCATGTGAAAAGCCTTATTTTATATTTTAGTATTTAGACTTAAGAGTCTTTATCTTTTTATCTTATAGTAAGAGTATAGGTATATTTATTTTATTTTTCATAATACTTCATAATACTTAGACTTTTCTGACTTATCTTATACTATACTTCACCTAGGCACTTATCATTCATTGGCGGGGGAGAACTTTTATGATAAAGAACGAAAATTCGGATAGAGAAGCAAAAGTTTTAGCTCAACATATATGTATGTCTTTTTTCAAAGCACGAAGAGTAATTGATCAGATTCGCGGACGTTCTTATGAGGAAACACTCATGATACTGGAACTAATGCCTTATTGGACATCTTATCCAATTTTAAAATTAGTTTATTCTGCAGCAGCAAATGCTAGTCATAATATGGGTTTGAAAGAAGCTGATTTATTTCTTAGTAAAGCTGAAGTAAATAGAGGTGCTATTGTGAAAAAGTTAAAACCCCGGGCTCGAGGACGTAGTTATTTTATAAAAAAAACTACTTGTCATATAAAGATTTCTTTAAAAGAAAAATATAAAATTTAGATTCCTATTTAGAAAAAAAAAATGGATGGAAAAATAATAGAAAAATATGGGACAAAAAATAAATCCACTTGGTTTCAGGCTTGGAACAACTCAAAGTCATCATTCTTTTTGGTTCGCAAAACCAAAGAATTTTTCCATGGGTCTACAAGAAGATGAAAGAATACGGAATTGTATTAAGGACTATGTAAAAAAAAATAATAAAATATCCTCAGGTTTCGAAGGAATTGCCCATATAGGAATTAAAAAAAGAATAGATTTGATTCAGGTCATAATCTATATTGGATTTCCCAATTTATTAATAGAAGGAAGGACACGGGGAGTCGAAGAATTACAGATGAATATACAAAAAGAGTTTCATTCTGTAAACCGGAAACTCAATATTGCTATCACAAGAATTGAAAAGCCTTATGGACAACCTAATATTCTTGCAGAATATATAGCTTTACAATTAAAAAATAGAGTCTCATTTCGAAAGGCAATGAAAAAAGCTATTGAATTAACTGAACAAACGGGTACAAAAGGAATTCAAGTACAAATTGCCGGACGTATCGACGGAAAAGAGATTGCACGTGTCGAATGGATTAGAGAAGGCAGGGTTCCCTTACAAACAATTCGCGCTAAAATTGATCACTGTTCCCATACAATTAGAACTATCTATGGAGTCTTAGGCATAAAAATTTGGATATTTGTAAACCAAGAATAATAAATAAGAATCATAGACCTTTCTTTATCTCGCCATTCTGCTCATCGATAGAAAAAATTTAGAAACTCTTTTATTATTTTTTTCTTAATCAAATAAAAACGAACAATTATAATTCTATAAGGTTGAATAAAAATTTAATTTAGATCTTCTTAGAATTGCTATGCTAAGTGTGTGACTCGTTAGTTTTTTCTTTAGAGTTTAGAATTGAGATTAAAAAAAAAACAGTCCGATCTCACTATAAACTTAGTAACTATCAAAACTCAAGAAACTCAAAACTAAAAACCAACTTATTGCTTCGTATTGTCGAGATCCCAAGAAAAAGTCACTATATGACTGAACCAATCATATAGTTGTAGCAACTGAAATTCTTTTCATAAAAAAGAAATCTGATTAGGAATTGTGGAAAAAAAAGGAGGGATGTGGAAAAAAGGAAGGATGATAGAAAGAGATAATAAAGATCTCAACGATATAGGATTCCCTTATGTATGGTTTATGAAGAATTCACCCATAAAAAAGGCAGTGTTATAAAGCATCAACATCAATATACAATAAAAATACAAAATCTAAAATTACAATAGTACAATAGAATAAGAAATATACAAATAAAAAATAAAAACTATAGAAGAAAATATAAAACATAATAAAAAAATTAAATTAAAATAATAATCTAAAATCTAAATAATAGAAAATATAGAATAATTTAATTGAGCTTCGGGTTAAGAAAAACTTAGGAGATTTACTCGGAAACAAATAACAGATTTTGTTGAGAGCTCCATTGCAGAGTTCAAACCTAAGCATTAATAGAGAAGCTATGGGAACGATGGAACCTGTGATTACATAGGAGATTTTATTTAAAACGAATCAATCCTAATGATTCATTGGGTAGGATGGCGGAATGAACCAAGAAAAAATAGATTTCTTCTGAAGGGTTGTGAATTGTGACCCTACAAATGAATGAGGAAAGAGTAAATATTCGCCCGCGAAACCTTTATTTATTTTTCTTTAATTTAAAAATTTCTTTTATTGGATGACTATTGGCGTAATTCAATAATTCAATAGAGGTAAAGTAAAATACTTTAGAAATTTTTATAAAATATTAAAATATAAAATAAAGAAGCATTATATCATTACATCATTATATCATTACATAAAATATATATAAACTAAAAAAACACGCCTAGTTACTAGTTATAAGTTATATATATATATATAACTACCTATGTAAAAAATGAAATATAAAAAAATTAGTATATTCTTTCTTTTGATAGAATGAAATACATGTGTATATGTAAGATTATTGAATATTTAATCATTTCATTCGCGAGGAGCTGGATGAGAAGAAATTCTCATGTCCGGCTCTGCAGTAGAGATGGATTTTAGAAACAACCATCAACTATAACCCCAAAAGAACCAGATTTCGTAAACAACATAGAGGTAGAATGAAGGGAATATCTTGCCGAGGCAATCATATTTGTTTTGGCAGATACGCTCTTCAGGCACTTGAACCTGCTTGGATCACAGCTAGACAAATAGAAGCAGGGCGAAGAGCAATGACACGATATGCGCGTCGTGGTGGAAAGATATGGGTATGTATCTTTCCCGACAAACCTGTTACTGTAAGACCTACAGAAACACGTATGGGTTCGGGCAAGGGATCCCCCGAATATTGGGTATCCGTTGTGAAACCGGGCCGAATACTTTATGAAATGAGTGGAGTATCAGAAACTGTAGCCAAAGCTGCTATGGAAATATCTGCATGCAAAATGCCTATACGAACTCAATTTGTTATTTCAGGATAGTTAAACAAAAGTAAAAGAAGAAGGAGTATGGAGAATGAAAAAAAATCACGGATTTATTTATCTCTGGACAGACAATATTTATTTTTTTCCATTATCCCTTACATTGAAATAAGAGATTCAAATAAAAATGATATGATTCAACCTCAGACCCTTTTGAATGTAGCGGATAACAGTGGAGCTCAAGAATTGATGTGTATTCGAATAACAGGAACTGGTAATCATCGATATGCTCATATTGGCGATGTTATTGTTGCTGTAATCAAAGAAGCAGTACCCAACATGCCTCTAGAAAGATCAGAAATAATTAGAGCGGTGATTGTACGCACGTGTAAAGAACTCAAACGTGACAACGGTATGATAATACGCTATGATGACAATGCAGCGGTTATCATTGATCAAGAAGGAAATCCAAAAGGAACTCGAATTTTTGGTGCTATTGCTCGGGAATTGCGACAGTTGAATTTTACTAAAATAGTTTCATTAGCACCCGAAGTCTTATAGATGAAAATAGGATGTATCCTATCTATATATAGAATATTCAAATATCTTAAATAGATCTGATTAATAGATTGTGTCTCATGCATATACTTTAAAATTCTAAGAATTTTTTATAATTTAATAATAAAAAAAATTCCATAAAAAATCAAACAAAAAAAAACATGTTGATTATATCAAAATTAGGAGGCACCAATAACTATAGTTCGTCATGGGTAGGGACATTATTGCTGATATAATAACTTCTATAAGAAATGCTGACATAAATCAAAAAGGAAGAGTTCAAATAGTATCTACTAATATCACTAAAAACATTGTGAAAATACTTTTGCGAGAAGGTTTTATCGAAAACGTTCGAAAACATCAAGAAAGTCAAAAAAATTTCTTGGTTTCAACCTTACGACATAGAAAGACTAGCAAAGGGAATAAAATAAATTTAAAGCGTATCAGCCGACCCGGTCTACGAATCTATTCCAACTATCAACGAATTCCTAAGATTTTAGGTGGAATGGGGATTGTAATTCTTTCTACTTCTCGAGGTATAATGACAGATCGAGAAGCTCGACTAGAAAAAATTGGAGGAGAAATTTTGTGTTATATATGGTGATTTTCCTGGGGTACCCTAATTTTCTCTCTAACTTACTATTTGTAAAAGAGAGAGGGGAAGTTAATTATAGAACTCTTACTCTATTAGTTAATACTTAAAGGGGGTTCCCTGGAATGAAAGAACAAAAATTGATTCATGAGGGTTTAATTACTGAATCACTTCCCAACGGTATGTTCCGAGTTCGATTAGATAATGAAGATCTAATTCTAGGTTATATTTCAGGGAGAATCCGGCGCAGTTTTATACGTATACTACCCGGAGATAGAGTCAAAATCGAAATGAGTCGTTATGATTCAACCAGGGGACGTATAATTTATAGACTTCGCAAAAAAGATTCAGAATAAAAGTAAGGAATGATAAATATGAAAATAAGGGCTTCTGTTCGTAAAATTTGTGAAAAATGTCGCTTGATTCGTAGGCGGGGGCGAATTATAGTTATTTGTTCCAATCCGAGACATAAACAGAGACAGGGGTAATCCTTCTCAAGTTCTAAATCAAGAACTTTTTAAAAGAAAAACCCATGTACATGTAAAAAGAAAGGATTCGTTTTCATATGAAATAGATATCCCCGTATCTTTCTGATTCTTATTTCTTTTTCTTTTATTCTTATGAATATGATATAATAAAATATGACAAAACCTATAGCCAAAATTGGTTTACGTAAGAATGCACGTATTGGTTCAAAAAAGAATGAACGTAGAATACCAAAAGGAGTTATTCATGTTCAAGCGAGTTTCAACAATACTATTGTAACTGTTACAGACGTACGAGGTCGGGTGGTTTCTTGGGCTTCCGCAGGTACTTCTGGATTCAGAGGTACAAGAAAAGGAACACCCTATGCTGCTCAAGCCGCGGCGTTGAATGCTATTCGTACATTAGTTGATCAGGGTATGCAACGAGCAGAAGTTCTGATAAAGGGTCCAGGTCTCGGAAGAGATGCGGCATTACGAGCTATTCGTATAAATGGGATGCTATTAAGTTTCGTACGTGATGTAACACCCATGCCGCATAATGGATGTCGCCCCCCTAAAAAAAGACGTGTGTAGAAATAAGAATTCAAGAGATTACAAGAGAAATAAATGATTCAATGATCTGATCCAATAATCATAAATAAAATAAAAATAATAGTATGGTTCGAGAAGAAGTAGCAGGATCCACTCGAACACTACAGTGGAAATGTGTTGAATCGAGAGTAGACAGCAAGCGTCTTTATTATGGTCGTTTTGTTCTGTCCCCGCTTATGAAAGGTCAAGCCGATACCATAGGTATTGCCGTGCGAAGGGCTTTACTTGGAGAAATAGAAGGAACATGTATCACACGTGCAACATCTGAAAATGTGCTGCATGAATATTCTACGATAGCAGGTATTGAAGAATCAGTACATGAGATTTTAATAAATTTGAAAGAGATTGTATTGAAAAGTAATCTATATGGAGTTAGGGACGCATACATTTGTGTCAGGGGTCCTAAATACATAACAGCTCAAGATATCATCTCACCACCTTCTGTACAAATAGTTGATACGACACAGCATATAGCTAACCTGACAGAACCAATTGATTTGTGTATTGAATTACAAATCAAGAGAGGTCGCGGATATCATATGAAATCCACAAATGAATCTCACGATAGAAGTTATCCTATAGATATTGTATCTATGCCTGTTCGAAATGCGAATCATAGTATTCATTCTTATGGGAATGGTAATGAAAAACAAGAGATACTCTTTCTAGAAATATGGACGAATGGAAGTTTAACTCCTAAAGAAGCACTTTATGAAGCTTCTCGTAATTTGATTGATTTATTGATTCCTTTTCTACATGCAGAGGAAGAGGACATGAATTTCGAGGAAAATGAAAACAGATGGAATCTACCCTCTTTTTCCTTTAAATACAGATTCACTAATCTCAATAAAAACAAAAAAGGAATTCCATTGACATGTATTTTTATTGACCAATCAGAATTGTCTTCCAGGACCTATAATTGTCTCAAAAGGTCCAATATACATACATTATTGGACCTTTTGAATCACAGTCAAGAAGACCTTATGAGAATGGAATACTTTCGCATAGAAGATGTAAAACATATATTGGGCACTCTACAGAAGCATTTTGCAATCAATTTACCTAATATTTGAAGAAATAAAAAAGAATAGAATAAGTTTTTCATTTTTTACACGGTCCATATATTTGCAGAATAGATACATAATAATATTGATGTATCTAGGGAAGATCCTCTTCTGGATCTTCCTTAGATACCTATGTCATGGTATTTAACGGTTTAATCAATTTGAAAAAGACCTAAAGTTAGGGATTTCTCAATAGGTAAAGTTGCTCCAATACCTAACCAAAGAGCTACTGCGGTACCGATCAAAAATACTGTTGTAGCTACTGGACGACGAAATGGATTTTGGAATTTATTGACATTCTCCAAAAAAGGTACTGTCAATAATCCTATTGGTACTGAAACCATTAAAAGAACACCCAATAACTTATTGGGTACTGTGCGAAGTATTTGAAATACGGGAAAGAAGTACCATTCGGGTAATATTTCCAACGGAGTTGCAAACGGATCCGCCGGTTCGCCGATCATTGACGGCTCTAGAACTGCTAAGCCCACATTACATGCAATAGTGCCTAGAATTACTACTGGAAAAATATATAAAAGATCATTGGGCCATGCAGGTTCTCCATAATAATTATGTCCCATCCCTTTAGCCAATTTAGCTCTTAATACAGGATCATTCAAATCAGGTTTCTTTGTTATTTGGATAGGTGGATTCTTGTGAATCCATCCCCCAAAAGAACCGGACATGATAATTTTTTATCATCCGGCTCGAGCAAGAATAAAAAGAATCACAGAAATAGATCCATAGAACATAAATAGGTCCATAGAAGACCTATATTTCATACATATCTACATATATAATGTAGAATTATAATGAATTATAATGTAGAATGACTCTATGTAATAAAAGATTTATCAAATTCCATTTTCCCGAGTTTCAACGATTCATTATTCATTGCAAAGAATTCAGTTCTGGCAACAAGGAAATGCTCAATATCCAAGTCGGCTTACAAATTTGATCATGATCAAGTACTTTTTGGATTGTCTCATGTCTTTTGGTTGGTATTTATCCCCACAACATCTCGATTGTATTACATACAAAGTTTTTACTTGTTACTAATAAAGTATAGCCCCGTTCTTCCTTAGATCCCTTATTTAACTCCGATAGTATCATAGATCAGGGTCGATGCAGAGGAAATGAATGCATCTACATACTATAAAAAACTTACTAAGATTACTATAAAATTAATACGAAATACTAATACTCTCAATTAATTATAAGAAAATTACTAAAAAAAATCAAACAAAGTGAATAAATGGAACATTGGATCATTCCACATCACTTATTCTAGGGATCTTACGGAGCCTGTTCACACATGACATGATTCGGGTATGATCATAGAAAATATTCTCCTCAAGCGAACCGGTCTATCCTATGCTACATCAAGGAACTGACGTGATGGTTGGATGCGGAGACACATCGGGTTGTGAATTACAACGTGGCGGATAAAATCATATATCTGCATGGACCAATCAATAGTTCAAGTCACACACTCCCATAATCCATCCTCTTTTAGTAAAATATACTTCAACTATTTGATTCGTATTAAATAAACAATACTTCAGAGTTGAATAGAAGTATCCAAATAACATGCCTTATTTTTCAATAATCCATATTTGTAGCAATGAAAGACTCTTGTTCCTCCCCGATATGATAAATTACAAAAATCTATGATCTGCCTTCTCTATAAAGGACCCGAAATACCTTGCTTACGTATCATTAGAAAGTGCATTAACATAAATACGGCAGTAAGAAGAGGCAATACAAAAGTATGTAAACTATAAAAACGAGTCAAAGTGGACTGGCCTACACTAGCACTTCCACGTAATAATTCTACCAAAGGCGATCCTATTATAGGAATAGCTTCAGGTACGCCTGTTACAATTTTTACTGCCCAATAGCCAATTTGGTCCCGAGGTAAGGAATAACCGGTTACGCCAAAAGATGCGGTCAATACAGCCAGAACCACCCCTGTAACCCAAGTTAATTCGCGAGGTTTTTTAAAACCACCCGTAAGATACACACGAAATACGTGCAAGATCATCATTAGAACCATCATACTTGCTGACCATCGATGAACTGATCGAATTAACCAACCAAAGTTGACCTCAGTCATTATGTATTGAACAGAGGAAAAAGCCTCTGTCACAGTTGGACGATAGTAAAAAGTCATAGCAAAACCCGTAGCTACTTGTACTAAAAAACAAGTAAGCGTAATCCCCCCTAAACAATAAAATATATTGACATGAGGAGGAACATATTTACTAGTTATATCATCTGCAATCGCTTGAATCTCGAGACGTTCCTCGAACCAATCATATACTTTATTGAGATAGGTAAACCAAGAAAGACTCCCCCTCTGAGAACCGTATATGAGAATTTCATCTCGTACGGCTCAAGCCGAAACACACAAATACTGGTTTCAACGGATATGGAATAGATATTTTCAAACTTCTTGTGGCTTAGCCTCTTGACTCGATTTGACCCAAAGATACGAAGTAAGAAAAATCCGGAATCTCTTCTTTGTGATGATAATGCCAAGAAATACAATCTCAAGTTGGCTCATCCATCTTTCTTTATGTTAATCGTGACAGGCCTCTTGAACCTTCTTTTCCCTATCTTTTTTTTTTTCTTTTTTTGATATTGATAGGAATTCTCTTGTTGAGACCCTATGAATCAATTGAAACCTCAGATTCATACTAGAACCACGATGATTTAATAAAACCAAAGCTAAACTCAAAGGATTTCTGAGTAAAAACCATTTGATCATCACTTCTTCAATTAATGTAATAACTCAACAAAATCTAGAGAAAGAGGTTTATTTCGGAAGTATGAAGAAAAAATTGTTTGATTTAGAAAAGACCTATTTACTTTTTTTTATCCGGTTGCGAGGTCTGAATAATAGTTATGAATCATAGTTACAATATTTCTTTTATTGATCTATTCTATACAGTCCGTGCTCCAGAGACTAGAATAAATATCTGACGAGGTAGAATCATCTTGATAGAGAGATGACAGGTCCATTCTCTGTATTATCAATAGGATCAATTATAACAAGTCACACGCTCATATTCCGGAAATGAAATATTGAAACAAATAAATTTCACGATCGAACTACCAGAATGGTCTATAAATCCAAGTCTTAGTCAAGTCTTAGGTAATCTTAAGTTGAAGTATTAAGTCTTTTAAGCATTAAGTAAGTATCAGTAAAATACTCTTTTTTGATTGAAAAACTAGGACTTCCTAATTCTTATGAACTAATTCATTGAAATTCCATCCAGTAAAACAGATGAATTATAAATTTCTAAAAGAATAGATAGAAATATTGCAAATAGAGCCATTGCAACTCCCATAAATGGCGTAGTCCCCCACCCCGGAGCTACTTTTCCATATTCCGAATTCAATGGTTTCAAATAATTCCCTATGCCAGTTGATCTTGTCCCAGATCTAGAACTACTCTCAACGGTTTTTGTAGCCATAAATCCTCTTTCATCATGGATTGAAATCTGTTGACTTTGTATACCATTCCGTTGTAGTTGTAAATAAACGACATTATCGTGATCCTTTGTGATCTTAAAATTATCGAAAAAATGGAAACAGCAACCCTAGTC